TCAATAAAAAAAAATGAACAATTCTAAATTATAATTCTATAGGGTTTAATAAAAATTAAATGAATCTTTTGATAAAATTGCTATGCTTAGTGTGTGACTCGTTGGTTTTTTGAGGGTTAGTATAAAAACCAGCCCCATAGTATAAACAAATAACTATAGAAGTAATAACCAACTCATCACTTCGTATTATCTGGATCCAAAGAACCAGTCAAGATATGATATATTGTTCATATTGTTGTAGCAACTGAAATCTTTTTTAATTTATTAAAAAATCCGCTTCTAAATTGTTAATAATAAAAAAAAGAAAGGGTATGGATAAATGGAAGGATGAGAGGAAGAAAGAAAATATTGATGATATATAATTCCAATATGTAAGGTCTATGAGTCATCTCATAAAAAATCTGTGTAATAAAGCATCAATACGGATTCATCATTAAATGGATCTGCTCATCGAACAAAAAATAAAGAGCTTCGAGCCAATAAAGACTAAGAATATTGACTCAAGAACTAATAGCTCCATTGTAGAATTCAGACCTAACCATTAAATAAGAAGCGATGGGAACGACGGAACCTGTGAATTCAAAAGATTCTATGAAAATGAATTTGAATGATTCATTGATCGGGATGGCGGAACCGACCAGAGACCAATTCATCTATTCGGAAAAGTTATGAACGAATGATAGAACTGAAATAGAAATGTAAAGAGTAAATATTCGCCCGCGAAAACTTTATTTTCTTGGATTGCTAAATTTGGGTCAATCCAATACGATAAAGAGTAAAACAAAAAAAAGATTCCTTTTAAGATTCTAATATCGATAAATAGAAGAAAAAATAGTTTAGTTATTAATAGTTATTAATATATATATTTAATTTCATTATTATTATTATATATATCTATACAAACAAAATAGACAAATCAAGATATACAAATTAATAAGATTTGATCTAGATTAAATGAAATCCATGATTCAGTTATTAAAATTAAATATAAATACATCTATGCATAATATTATATCTGAATAGAATTCAAATTGAACTCAAAATCTTTAATTTGAATTTATTTTATTCGCGAGGAGCTGGATGAGAAGAAACTCTCACGTCCGGTTCTGTAGTAGAGATGGAATTCAAAACAAACCATCAACTATAACCCCAAAAGAACCAGATTCCGTAAACAACATAGAGGAAGAATGAAGGGAATATCTTATCGAGGTAATACTATTTGTTTTGGTAAATACGCTCTTCAGGCACTTGAACCCGCTTGGATCACATCTAGACAAATAGAAGCAGGTCGACGAGCAATGACACGAAATGCACGTCGCGGTGGAAAAATATGGGTTCGTATATTTCCAGATAAACCGGTTACAGTAAGACCCGCAGAAACACGTATGGGTTCAGGTAAAGGCTCTCCCGAATATTGGGTAGCGGTTGTTAAACCAGGTCGAATCCTTTATGAAATGGGTGGAGTAACAGAAACTATAGCCAGAAGGGCTATTTCAATAGCAGCGTCCAAAATGCCTATACGAGCTCAATTTATCATTTTGGGATAAAAAAGAAATAGGCCTTACTTAAAAACTTTAAAATAGTGGGTGCAGGTTTCTTTTTTTGGACAAATAATATTTCTTTTTTTCTTCGACCTTTGTATTGTAAAAAACAGATAAAAAAATGATATGATTCAACCTCAAACCCATTTGAATGTAGCAGATAACAGCGGGGCTCGAGAATTGATGTGTATTCGAATCATAGGAGCTAGCAATCGTCGATATGCTCATATTGGTGACGTTATTGTTGCTGTGATCAAAGACGCAGTTCCAAACATGCCTCTAGAAAGATCAGAAGTGGTCAGAGCTGTAATTGTCCGTACTTGTAAAGAACTTAAACGTGACAACGGTATGATAATACGATATGATGACAATGCTGCAGTTGTGATTGATCAAGAAGGAAATCCAAAAGGAACTCGAGTTTTTGGTGCGATTGCCCGAGAATTGAGACAGTTCAATTTTACTAAAATAGTTTCATTAGCTCCCGAGGTATTATAAAATAAGACCAGGATATGGTTATAGTAGGGTATTTAAAAGAAATAGATTAAGATTCATTTAGTAGATTTTCTCTCACGTATATACCTTTCAAAATTAATATTTATAATTTATAAACAAACACGTAAAAAAAAAAAAAAAAGAAAAACATGTTGATTATATCGAAATTTGGAGGCACCAATAATTTTAATTAATCATGAGTAGTGATACTATTGCTGACATAATAACTTCTATACGAAATGCCGATATGTATAGAAAAAGCGTGGTTCGAGTAGCATCTACTAATATCAGCCAAAGTATTGTTAAAATACTTTTACGAGAGGGTTTTCTCGAAAATGTGAGAAAACATCGAGAGAACAACAAATATTTTTTGGTTTTAACCCTACGACATAGAAGGAATAGGAAAAGGACTTATAGAAATCTTTTAAATTTAAAACGGATAAGTCGGCCGGGTCTACGAATCTATTCTAACTATCAAAGAATTCCTAGAATTTTAGGTGGGATGGGGGTTGTAATTCTTTCTACTTCTCGAGGTATAATGACAGACCGAGAGGCTCGACTAGAAAGAATAGGCGGAGAAATTTTGTGTTATATATGGTAATCTTTCTAATATCCGATATGAAACTTCTTTTTTGTGAAAAAGAAAAGAGAAGGGGTGGGTTCTCTAATAGGGTTCTTCCTCCACTAGTTGATACTTCAAGGGGGTTTTACCTGGAATGAAAGAACAAAAATGGATTCATGAAGGTTTAATTACTGAATCGCTTCCCAACGGTATGTTCCGGGTTCGTTTAGATAATGAAGATATGATTCTAGGTTATGTTTCAGGAAAGATCCGACGTAGTTTTATACGGATACTGCCAGGAGATAGAGTAAAAATTGAAGTAAGTCGTTATGATTCAACCAGAGGTCGTATAATTTATCGACTCCGCAACAAAGATTCGAAAGATTAGGTGTTTTTTAACTTCACCATTTCTTTCGTAGGAATACGATTCGAAATCGAAAATTTCAAGAAACTTATTTTCTTCCAAAAAGTGGATTCAAAATTAAAGTAAGGAGTGGCAAATATGAAAATAAGAGCTTCCGTTCGTAAAATTTGTGAAAAATGTCGACTAATCCGTCGTCGGGGACGAATTATAGTAATTTGTTCCAACCCAAGACATAAACAAAGACAAGGATAATCAAACTCGTTAAAGACCTGATATACAAATAGGGAATCTGTTTTGACATGAAATGGATATATCCATATATCTCTGACTCAAATTTATGAGATCATAAAATATGGCAAAAGCTATACCGAAAAGGGGTTCACGTGGACGTATTGGTTCACGTAAGAGTACACGTAAAATACCAAAGGGGGTTATTCATATTCAAGCAAGTTTCAATAATACCATTGTGACTGTTACAGATGTACGCGGGCGGGTGGTTTCTTGGTCCTCTGCCGGTACTTGTGGCTTCGGAGGTACAAGAAGAGGGACACCGTTTGCTGCTCAAACCGCAGCGGCAAATGCTATTCGTGCAGTAGTAGATCAAGGTATGCAACGAGCAGAAGTCATGATTAAAGGTCCAGGTCTCGGAAGAGACGCAGCATTACGAGCTATTCGCAGAAGTGGTATACTATTAACTTTCGTACGGGATGTAACCCCTATGCCACATAATGGCTGTAGACCCCCGAAAAAAAGACGTGTGTAGAAATAAAAAAGGAAGATATTTGAATAGTAAGAGAAACAAGAGAAATAAATGATTCAATGATCTGATCAAATAATATTATTATGGTTCGAGAGAAAATAACAGTATCTACTCGGACACTACAGTGGAAGTGTGTTGAATCAGCAGCAGACAGTAAGCGTCTTTTTTATGGGCGCTTTATTCTGTCTCCGCTTATGAAAGGTCAAGCAGACACAATAGGCATTGCGATGCGAAGGGCTTTGCTTGGAGAAATCGAAGGAACATGTATCACACGCGCAAAATCTGAGAAAATATCACACGAATATTCTACGATAACGGGTATTCAAGAATCAGTACATGAAATTTTAATGAATTTGAAAGAAATCGTATTGAGAAGTAATCTCTATGGAACTTGTGAGGCGTCTATTTGTGTCAGAGGCCCTGGATATGTAACTGCTCAAGATATCATCTTACCGCCTTATGTAGAAATCGTCGATAATACACAGCATATAGCTAGCTTGACAGAACCCATTGAGTTGGTTATTGGATTACAAATAGAGAAGAATCGCGGATATCTTATAAAAGCGCCAAATACCTTTCAAGATGGAAGTTATCCTATAGATCCTGTATTCATGCCTGTTCGAAATGCGAATCATAGTATTCATTCTTATGAAAATGGTAACAAAGAAATACTATTTCTCGAAATATGGACAAATGGAAGTTTAACTCCTAAAGAAGCACTTCACGAAGCCTCCCGGAATTTGATTGATTTATTGATTCCCTTTTTACATACCAAAGAAGAAAATCTAAATTTAGAGGACAATCAACACATGTTTCCTTTACCCCCTTTTACCTTTTATGATAAATTGGCTAAACTAACAAAAAATAAAAAAAAAATGGCGTTGAAATCGATTTTTATTGACCAATCAGAATTGCCTCCCAGGATCTATAATTGTCTCAAAAGGTCCAATATATATACATTGTTGGACCTTTTGAATAACAGCCAAGAAGATCTTATGAAAATGGAGCATTTTCGCATAGAAGATGTCAAACAAATTTTAGGGATTCTAGAAAAAAATTTCGTAATTGATTTACCGAAAAATAAGTTTTAAATCCATTGGATTTTTTTCATGTTTTTTTTTAGAAAAAGGCCAAAAAAAGGGTTTTGAATATTTAGGACAATTCATATATATATTCGGAATCAGCATAGATTCATAATTTAATTGAATAGATGTATCTAGGGAGAATTCACTTTGAAGCGACTGTTCCCTAGATACATACGTCGTGATATTTTATTTCACA